TTTTAATTGAAAGCTAGAATGAATGGCTTGACGAAAACATAACTGTCTCTTTTACATTAACTAAAAATTAATTTTCAGGTGAAGAAGCCTGAATATACTCAAAAGACGAAAAGACCCTATCGAGCTTAAAAATATTTTTAATCTATTTTATCTTAGCTAAATAAAAATTAAAAACAATTTTTTGTTGGGGCGACAGAAGAACAAATAAAGCTTCTTTTAATTAAACAAATTGATAAATTTTAAAGACCCAGCAATACTGATTAAAAGAAAAGTTACCGTAGGGATAACAGCGTAATTTCTTTGGAGAGCTCAAATTGAAAAAGAAGTTTGCGACCTCGATGTTGGATTAAAAAATCTTCTTGGTGCAGAAGCCAAGACAGAAGGTCTGTTCGACCTTTAAACTTTTACATGATCTGAGTTCAAACCGGCGCAAGCCAGGTTGGTTTCTATCTTTGAGGCAAGCACTTATATTTCAGTACGAAAGGACCAAGTATAATAAATAATTTAATCTAAATATATTAGGTTAGCAAAATAAGTGCAAATAATTTAGAATTATTATATAAGAAAAAATCTTACCTAATACTAAAGTGGCAGATAAAGTGCAATAGAGTTAAGTTCTACTAATAAAATAATCATTTTCTTTAGTTATGATTTTATCATTTTTTTGAATAATTATCACCTATGTCTCAATTCTTCTTGCAGTAGCTTTTTTCACTTTACTAGAGCGCAAAGGCCTAGGATATATCCAGGCTCGAAAAGGTCCTAATAAAGTTGGCTACTTCGGCTTAATTCAACCTTTAGCAGATGCCTTAAAATTATTTTTAAAAGAAGAAAATAATATTCAAAACTCTAACAAAACCCCCTATTTTTTAGCTCCAATTTTAAGATTAATTTTAAGCCTTACCATATGATCCCTTTATTGAACAAACTTTCATCTATGATATTTTAATCTAGGAGTACTGTTTTTTTTATGTGTATCTGCTTTAAATGTTTACGGAACAATAATGGCCGGGTGAGCGTCAAACTCAAAATACTCTCTATTAGGCTCACTTCGAGCAGTAGCACAAACAATCTCTTACGAAGTAACTCTATTTTTAATTCTTCTTAGCATTATTTCTATTTCTGCTAGCTTTAATCTACTTTCTATCTCCAGCCACCAATTCCTTATTTGAATGGCACTATTAATAGCACCCATATTTATAATATGGCTAGTAGTATGCATTGCAGAAACTAACCGAGCCCCATTTGATTTCGCGGAAGGAGAGTCAGAACTAGTCTCAGGATTTAACATTGAATACGGGAGGGGGGCCTTTGCACTGTTATTTCTAGCAGAATACGCAAGAATTTTGTTTATGAGCATACTCACAACAATTATTTTCTTAGGATCAAAAAATTTCTGACCAACAGATAATATTTTTTTTTGACTAAAATCTTCAATCGTAGCATACTCCTTTATCTGAGTCCGAGGCAGTTTCCCGCGCATGCGCTACGATCTACTAATAAAACTAACATGACTAAGATTTCTCCCCATTTCCCTAATAATTTTAATAACTGTTTTAGCAACAAAGTTTATTTACAATATCTAAATCAGACAGCAAGACTACTTGATCATTAGCTTCCAATGCCAACATTTTACTTAAACTACTATCTGAAGAAATGATTCTAATAACCATTATAGCTCTTATCTTATCAATGTGCTTTTCCTTTCCCCTCATAATACAACCGATCTCAATCGGAATAACATTATTAATTTTTAGCCTACTAGTAAGCACCCTTTTATTTTTCAGAAGTATAACTTGATTTAGATTTATTTTATTTTTAATTTATATCGGAGGGCTATTAGTAATATTCGCCTATGTCACCGCTCTCATACCCAACTTAATCTTTAAAAAATCACCTATTCTAATTTTTTTTTCCACAAGAACTATTCTATGAATAATTCTTTTATTTTTAACAGACTTTATTGGCACATTAAGAGAAACCCAATCAAAAGCAACTATCATAATAAGCTGTAATTTTAATCATTTTGGCATTTCTTTATATTCACCTTTCAATTATCTCTTAACAGTAGGCTTAGCCCTAATCCTTCTTTTTATTTTAATTTGTGTAGTAAAAATCTGTTATTTTAGAAATGCCCCCCTCCGCCCATACAAGTATGCTTAAACCTTTACGAACTTCCCACCCTATTTTAAAAATTGTTAACGGTTCTCTAATTGACCTCCCTAGCCCCGGAAATTTGTCAATTTGGTGAAACTTTGGCTCTCTTTTAGGACTATGTTTAGTAATTCAAATTATCACAGGGCTATTTTTAGCAATACACTATACAGCTAGGATTGAATCTGCATTCTACTCTGTAGCTCATATTTGCCGTGATGTAAACTATGGTTGACTTATCCGCACAATCCATGCTAACGGAGCATCTTGATTCTTTATCTGCCTTTACCTCCACATCGGCCGAGGCTTATATTACGGCTCCTTCGTAAACCTCCACACATGAAACCTAGGAGTAATTTTATTCATCTTAACTATAGCAACTGCTTTTATAGGCTATGTCCTCCCATGAGGTCAAATATCATTTTGAGGAGCTACCGTTATTACTAATCTTGTATCAGCTATCCCATATGTAGGAAAAGATATTGTACAATGAATTTGAGGAGGATTTGCTGTTGATAATGCTACACTAACACGATTTTTTACTTTTCACTACTTAGCTCCATTTATTATTGCCATAATAAGCGTCCTCCACTTACTCTTTTTACATGAAACAGGGTCTAATAACCCCTTAGGAATCAATAGAGACAGAGAAAAAATCACAATTCACTCATTTTATATTCTAAAAGACCTAGTGGGATTTTTACTAATAACATCTTGCTTATTAATAATAGTATTTTTAGAACCAAATCTTTTAACAGACCCAGAAAACTTTATTCCAGCCAACCCTCTAGTCACCCCTGTCCACATCCAACCAGAATGATATTTTTTATTCGCTTACGCTATTCTTCGATCTATCCCAAACAAATTAAGAGGGGTTATCGGACTTTTAGCATCAATTGTAATCCTTCTATTTGTTCCACATTTACATTTAGGAAACTTCCGATCCCTAAGATTTTACCCAGTCTCACAAATTCTATTTTGATCTCTAACATCTATTTTTATTATATTAACTTGAATCGGCAGACAAGCTGTAGAAGACCCCTTTATTATTACAGGCCAAATTTTTACATTTTTATATTTTTTCATATTCTTTATCATCCCGTTATCACAAAAAATTTGAGATCTAGGAATTAAAAAATAAGTCATTTCCTTGGGACAAGTTGTTTTGAAAACAACCAAAAAGTGCTCGTTACACTTAATGACTTAAGCTAAAAGAAACACATATTTCATCTTCAGTTTACAAGACTGACGCTTAAAAAAGCTTTTTTAGCAGAAATGATAAACCTTTTTAACCCCTTATTAACATTGGGAATATTAAGAAGTGTGAGAGCTTTAGTCACTATTTGCTTACAACGAAAACATATCTTAAATGCACTTCTAATCTTAGAAATTTTAATAGTAAGAATTTTTTTAATTCTAATCTCCTTATCTGCATCCCTCCATAACGAAGGGATAATAATTTTTATAATTATAACCTTAGCTGCATGTGAAGCTAGAATAGGCCTGGCTCTACTCGTTATTCTTATCCGCACTCATGGAAATGATTACATAACCTCTATTTCCTTAAATAAATGATAACCTTAATTTCTATAACTCTTTTCACCATAATAGCCCTCCCTAACTTTAAATATAAATGATTCATTTCTCTTTGAACATTAATCATTTTATTTTTCTATTCATCCTCTTTATTATTTTCTAACTTAAACACCCCAAAACTCTTCTACACTATGATAATTGACCAATGGTCAACCCCCCTAATTATACTAAGCATATGAATTTCAGCAATAATAATTGTTAGAAGACAAAAGATCCTAAAAAACAAAAATAAAACTACATTCTTCCTCAATATGGTCCTAACACTAAATACTATTATTATCTTAATATTTGCCCAAAAAAACTTCATTATACTCTATATTTTTTTTGAAGCATCTTTAATTCCTACCCTCATTTTAATTCTAAAATGAGGGTATCAACCAGAACGCTTACAAGCAGGTATATATATAATTATCTATACCGTCCTAGGAGCTCTCCCACTTTTAATTAACATTTTATTTATCTATAACAACAACGGTCACTTAAACCTAATCTTACCATCAAATCTTTTTTTATTCATAGGAAACCTATCAAATAATCTATGATGAACATTCATGCTCCTAGCCTTCTTAATCAAAACCCCAATCTACGGATTTCATCTTTGACTACCTAAAGCCCATGTCGAAGCCCCAGTAGCCGGATCCATAATTCTAGCAGGACTACTCCTGAAACTAGGAGGATACGGAATCATCCGAGTAATTCTTTCGTTTCAAAAAAAAATTATATTTTCAAGAATCTTAATCACCAGCTTAGCCCTTATCGGAGGAATAATTAGAAGATTTATTTGTATTCGACAAAACGATATAAAATCTTTAATCGCCTATTCATCTATTGGACATATAAGTTTAATACTAGCAGGGGCTTTAACTTCATCGTTCTGAGGCCTATCTATATCTCTAATAATAATAGTAGCACATGGAATCTCTTCTTCCGGTTTATTCTGCATCGCCAACATACTATACGAAAAAACTAGAAGCCGAAGCCTATTTATCTCCAAAGGAATTATTTCTATTATTCCAAACTTTAGCTTATGCTTTTTCCTAATGACATCAATTAATATGGCAGCACCTCCTTCATTAAATTTACTAAGAGAAATCGGCCTTATTATTACAATCTTATTCATCTCAATAACATTAATTATTCCAATCACATCAATAAGATTTTTAGCAGCTGTCTATAACTTATTTTTATACACTTCAACCCAGCACGGCAAACCGTCATCCTTTAACTCACCTCATTCTTCTATCCTTCCCTTAAATTATTTCATTATTTTTCTTCATTGAATCCCTGCCCAAATTCTCATTTTACTTTCAGACACATTGTAGTTAGATTAATTTAAAAGAATATTAAGTTGTGGACTTAAAAGTAAGACTAATCTTATCTAACAATGAAATCATATAAATCTAGAGCCCTATTTGCCTCGACATTTCTAATAACATACAGTATCCTCTCCCTTATTACTCAAATATTTTTAATAAATAAAGGGAAAATAATATTAATTGAAATCACTCTTTTTGAAATCAACTCTTCCACCATCTCCCTGCCAATTATTATAGACCCGAGAAGAATTATATTCAGAAGAGTTGTATGCTTCATCTCCAGCTCAGTCATGATATTTACTAATAGATACATAAAAGAAGATATCTTTATAACTCGATTTGTCTGAATTGTCATGTTATTTGTAGCATCCATAAATTTCTTAATCTTTATCCCAAATTTAGTCACTCTTCTTTTAGGGTGAGACGGCCTAGGTTTAGTTTCATTTTGTCTAGTAATCTACTACCAAAATCAAAAATCCTTAGGAGCAGGGTTAATAACAGCTCTAATAAACCGAATCGGAGACGTAGCTATTCTCCTCGCCATCGGATGGACAATTTCTCAAGGACACTGAAATTCAATATTTATAACTTCATTCCCCAACAGAGAATTAGTTATTATAATAATTCTTCTCGCAGGAATAACAAAAAGAGCCCAAATTCCATTCTGCAGCTGGCTACCGGCTGCAATAGCAGCCCCAACCCCAGTCTCAGCCTTAGTCCACTCATCAACCCTAGTCACAGCAGGAGTCTTTTTATTAATTCGATTTTATCCATTTTTAGAAAAAACCGCCGCATTCTCATCAACTCTAAAAGTAATCTCAGCCTCAACAATACTAATAGCCGGCATTGCTGCCAACTTCGAAACAGATTTAAAAAAAATCATTGCCCTATCAACACTAAGACAACTTGGAGTAATAATATTTAGAATCGCAATTAATCTCCCAAATCTAGCATTTCTCCATCTTTTAACACACGCCCTATTCAAAGCCCTTCTATTCCTCTGCGCAGGAAAAATCATCCACTCTCACTCAAACAACCAAGACATTCGAAAAATAAGACACCTTTGAACACACCTTCCCATCGCTAGCTCTTGCTTTAATATTGCCAACCTAGCCTTATGCGGTTTCCCATTTATAGCAGGATTTTACTCCAAAGATCTAATTATCGAAACGATGCTTATTAATCAAAACAACCTCATTTTAATTATCATAATAATAACAGCCACCCTTCTTACAGCTTCCTACTCCATCCGCCTATCCCTTCTAATTTTCTGATCAGAAATAAAACAAAATACTAACTTATCATTATCAGACAGAGATAAAGAAATCACAACCCCAATCATTATATTAACAGGAGGAGCAATATTTGGCGGAGCTACCCTGACCTGAATATTTATACCGCCTCTCATTTCACCTATCCTAGCAAATCAAGACAAGCTGTCAACTATTTGCTTCGTTATTCTTGGAGCCTGAATTCCCTTTTTTCTATTTAATTCAAACTTAACTAAAAAAAGATCAATAAAAACCAAATTTTTTACAAATATGTGATTTATAACAAACCTAAGAAACAATATATTAAGAAAAAAAACACTAAATCTCAGCATGCTTATAACTAAATACTTAGATTTAGGGTGAATTGAATTCTGCGGAGGAGAAGGAATACTGATATCCATTACCAACATAACTAAATCAAACGAAACAACCCAAATAAATAAATTCAACCTCCTAATTAGTTTAATACTGTTACCCCTAACAATTTTCACCATTCTTTTAAATTCTTAGCTAAGTAGCTCATAATTTAGAGCAGTGCATTGAAGATGCATAGGAACTTTTAAAAGTCATAGCTACACCTGCCTATTATTTATAGAAAATAAAAATTTAAAAACAAAATTAACTAGGATGATCCTCAGAATATAACCTAATTAAAAGAGAAAAAATATAGGCTTGAATCAAACCAATCCCCACCTCAAAAACAGAATAAAAAATCTGAACCACAACCAATACTACTAAAACAAGTCAAGAATAACTAAAAATACCAGATCTTAAATATCTTCCTAACAAACCTAAAATAATATGCCCAGCCCTTATATTAGCAGACAAACGAACAGATAAAGTAACAGGGCGCACCATAATCCTCACACTCTCAACCAAAACCAAAAACGGATTTAACACTCTAGGTGCCCCCCTAGGTAAAAAATGACCAATTACATCATAATAATTAAAAAAAAATCCAGATAAAATTAAAGAAAACCAAAAAGGCAAACCAAAACAAAAAGCGAATCTTAAATGGCTTCTTAATCTAAACACATAAGGAAAAAGCCCAAATAAATTAATTATAATTAGAAAAACAAAAATTCTGACAACTATAATCCCAAACCCAGAAATCCGAGACCCCATCGTCCGCCCAACCTGACCATACATAAAAGATTTTAAAAAAAAAACAAAGTTGCCAAAACGAGCTCTCCCCACTCAATAGGAACTTTGAACTAATACAATAGGAATCAGTCCAAAAATCCAAATTAAAGGAGCTAAAGACAAAAAAGTAAAATTTTGATCATCAAAACTAGAAAAAATATCCATCATCATTTTATTAATCTATCACATTCAGCTCTTAACTACCCCAACATTACCCTTCGGTTTAGAAAAATAATAACTCTTACCTCTACACCATCAAACAAAAATAAAAATAAAAAAAATAGAGCCCCAAAACAAAAAAAACAACAAAATTCAATTTAACGGAGCTAATTGTGGCATAAAGAAGTGCTTCTCTAAGCAACTAAAGCTTGACAAGCTTTCATTATCAAATTAACTAACTTCTCAATCTAAAGAAAAAGATATGATTCAATTAACAAAAGAAGAACTGTCTACAACCTCCAAAACAATTGGTATAAAAGAATGATTGGCACCACAAATTTCTGAACACTGCCCATAAAAAACCCCGGGATAATTAGCAAAAAATCTCAATTGATTTAATCGACCAGGTACCGCATCTGCCTTTACTCCCAAAGAAGGAACAGTCCAAGAATGAAGAACATCAGCTGCCGTCACTAAAACACGAACTTTAGTTTTCATAGGAACTACCCTCCGATGATCCACATCCAACAAACGAAACTCCCCTATATTTAAATCCTCTAAAGGAACCATATAGGAATCGAATTCTAAATTCAAAAAATCAGAATATTCGTATCTTCAATACCACTGATGACCAACAGCTTTAATAGTCAAAGCCGGCTCTTCCACCTCATCTAATAAGTACAACAACCGCAAGGAAGGTAAAGCTAAAAACACCAAAACAACGGCAGGCAAAATAGTTCAAATAGTCTCAATTTCCTGTCTCTCTAAAACCCCCCGAGAAACATAACGATTACTAATCAAAGAGATAGCAGCATAGCTAAGCAAACTAATAATTATAATCAACACCAACATAGCATGATCATGAAAAAAAATCAACTGTTCCATCATGGGAGAAGCCGCATCTTGAAATCCTCACTGTCCTCAAAAAGCCATATCTATTTAACTTAAAGAATAATTTGACACCAAAGCCCCAGTCTCATCAGCCCCATGAAAATCCAAAGGAACACTATTATCCCACTCCAAAGCAGTTCTTAAATGACTTCTTCAAATTACACCACGCTGAGACACCAAACTTTCCCAAACAATAAATATAAAAAATAAAACAGCCACAAAAGAAATTAAAGATCCAATAGAAGACACAACATTCCACTTAACATAACAATCAGGATAATCAGAATAACGTCGAGGCATCCCTCTCAATCCTAAAAAATGTTGAGGAAAGAAAGTTAAATTAACACCAATAAACATAACAACAAAATGCCTCTTAGTTCATCGTTCATGTATTGTTAACCCGGTAATCAAAGGATACCAGTAATTAAAAGCACCAAATAAAGCAAACACTGCCCCCATAGACAATACATAATGAAAATGAGCAACAACATAATAACTATCATGAAGCATAATATCTAAAGAAGAATTAGATAAAACAATCCCCGTTAACCCACCCACAGTAAATAAAAAAATAAAACCAAGAGCCCACAATATAGGAGTTTCATACATAATCCGAGCCCCATAAATTGTAGCTAACCAACTAAAAATTTTAATTCCCGTAGGAACAGCAATAATTATAGTAGCTGCAGTAAAATAGGCCCGAGTATCCACATCCATTCCCACCACAAACATATGATGAGCCCAAACAATAAACCCTAACAAACCAATAGCTAATATAGCATAAATTATTCCTAAAGTTCCAAAAGTTTCCTTTTTACAACTATAATGCATAACAATATGAGAAATCATTCCAAACCCTGGCAAAATTAAAATATACACTTCTGGATGACCAAAAAATCAAAATAAATGCTGATATAAAATAGGATCCCCCCCTCCCGCAGGATCAAAAAAAGCTGTGTTAAAATTACGATCAGTCAATAACATAGTAATCCCCCCAGCTAACACAGGTAAAGAAAGCAATAAAAGAACAGCAGTAATTTTTACTGATCACACAAATAATGGCATCCGTTCTAACTGCATTCCCCTTCAACGCATATTCAATACAGTAGTAATAAAATTAACAGCACCTAAAATAGAAGAAACCCCCGCTAAATGTAAAGAAAAAATAGCTAAATCTACCGACCCCCCAGCATGAGCTACATTTCCGGCTAAAGGAGGATATACAGTCCACCCAGTCCCTACCCCTCTCTCAACAGCCCCAGAAGCTAACAATAAACACAATGATGGCGGAAGCAACCAAAAACTTATGTTATTCAACCGAGGAAACGCCATATCAGGAGCACCTAACATTAAAGGAACAAGCCAATTACCAAAACCTCCAATCATTATTGGTATAACCAAAAAAAAGATTATTACAAAAGCATGAGCAGTAACAATAACATTATATAACTGATCATCTCCTAACAAAGCCCCAGGTTGCCCCAACTCCGCCCGAATTAACAAACTCAATGCCGTTCCAACTAAACCAGATCAAATACCAAATAAGATATATAAAGTCCCAATATCCTTATGATTAGTAGAAAAAAACCAACGCATATATTAAAAAAAAACAAAAAACCACACTATCCCAACAAACCCAAATAAATTAAAAAAAACACACAAAATATTTAAAAAAAAACTTCTAGATTCCTTTTTCAACCTAACTTCCCTGTTACCTAAAATTAAAGAAAAACACAGCACAAGATAATAATATAAACCAACAACCGAACCTCCAATTAGAACCATTCTAATAAATATATATCCCATCTGAACTAACCCTGCAAGAACCACCAACTTTCCGAAGAACCCCAACAAAGGAGGCATCCCCCCCAACGAAAAAAGAATATACACCAACATCCCTCGCAACTTTCTATTCCACACATAAATATCTAAAAATTGTTTTCCCATCCTGGACTCACACTCCACCATTAATATACACAAAAAACCCAAAATTAAACTATATATAAAAAAATAAAATAAAGAAAAAAAAAATCCTATTAAGCTCGCCCCCAAAACTCACCCTAAGTGTAAAATAGAAGAATACGCTACAATACTACGAATAGATCTCTGGTTCACTCCCCCAACACCCCCAAATAAGGACGATATCAAAACCAAAAAAAATAATAGCATTTTCCTTACATCCAACAAAGAACACAGCACAAACAAAGGGGCAACCTTCTGCCAAGTCAACAACAAAAAATTGCAAAATCAAGACAATCTCCCCACAACTCCCGGCACTCAAAAATGTAAAGGCGCACTTCCAAGTTTAATAAGCACACCAAAAAGTAATAACCCAAATCTAACAACACCTCCCTTTATCACAAACTCCCAAACCCTGTAATTTCTATTTAACCCCAAGGCTCCTAACAAGAAAAAAGCAGAGCCTAGAGCCTGCACCAAAAAATATTTTACTGCAGCCTCTGTTTCTAAACCCCCGCCCTTTTCAACCATAATAGGAATAAAACTCAACATATTAATTTCTAACCCCAGCCATACCCCAAACCACTGCGAAGAAGATAAAGAAAAAAAAGTGCCAAAAATTATAACAAAGACAAAAATTATAACAAAAGGAAAATTAACCATAAAAAGAAAAACAGAATCGAACTGCCTAAATTTTAGTTAGCAGCCAAAATTTGGCCCAGCCTTCTCTTAATTCCCAATAAACCACTCTAACCTCCCTTCGGATCACTCATGAAAAGTCCCCAATGTTAAAACAATAATTACTCTTACCCCAATAACTAAAGAAAAAACCCTAACACTTAACCCAGAAGAAAACAAATAAGGAAGAAGTAAAACAATCTCTACATCAAAAACTAAAAAAATAACGGTAATTAAAAAAAACCGCATAGAAAAAGGAATTCGAGCTGAATTTTTAGGGTCAAACCCACACTCAAAAGGAGACCCTTTTTCCCGCGTCATAATCTTTTTTTTCACCAAATACAAACTCAAAAAAACCAATAAACCGCTAAGAAAAACATTAAAAAATACAACAGCACCTACAAAAAACATAAACACTAAAGAATTATCTCATATTTCACAACATCAATGTGATCCGTTCTACCGGCGTAGTGTCGAATAAGTAATTTTTTTTACTCCTTCCGGTTAACAACCGAACGCTCTCACAACAAAGCTTTTATTCAAACTCTAAAGCGACCATTTTCGCTAATGAATGGGCCGAAACCATTTATGACTATTCATTTTCAGAGCCTCAATAATATAACTGTAGAGCGGGGAATATTAATACCCCATTTTTTAAATGCAAATTAAAACTTTTACTTAAAGTACCGCTCTAAGGATATTTCATATCGTAACTAAATTAAAAGTTTAGCACCTAACCTAGGTTACTTAAAACAAAGCAACTAACTAAGAACCCCACCAATAAATAGAAACATAAAGAAACAACCAAACAACATCCACAAAGTGTCAATATCAAGCAGCCGCTTCAAACCCAAAATGATGATTTCTAGAAAAATGATGAGCCACCCTCCGCCACAAAGCCACAGCCAAGAAAGACGTTCCAATTAAAACATGAAGACCATGAAACCCCGTAGCAACAAAAAAAGTAGAACCATAACACCTATCAGCAATTCTAAAAGAAGTTTCAAAATACTCTCCAGCTTGTAAAAAAGTAAAATATACACCTAACAAAATTGTTACCAGCAAAGAAATTATTCTTCCCTTTTGATCACCATCAATTAACCTGTGATGAGCCCAAGTCACACTTACACCAGAAGCCAACAAAACCGCTGTATTTAACAAAGGAACCTGGAAAGGATTTAGAGGAATAATTCCTACGGGCGGCCAACAAGCCCCTAATTCCACACAAGGCGCCAGCCTAGAATGAAAATAAGCTCAAAAAAAAGCAAAAAAAAACAACACCTCAGAAGCAATAAACAATACCATTCCCCAACGAAGACCTCGAGACACCCGCATAGTATGATATCCCTGGAAAGTCCTCTCACGCACTACATCCCGTCATCATTGTAACATAGTTAAGAAAATTAACAACAATCCCATCTCCATCAACCCTATTCCATATCCATGAAATCAAGAAGCCAGACCAACAGTCAAACAAAAAGCCCCCATAGACCCAACTAAAGGCCAAGGACTAAACTCTACCAAATGAAAGGGATTACGAATCATTTTTTTTTTTTTTTTTTTGTTAACACTTTTTAATATATAGTTACAAGGTAGGAACTATATTTATATAAATATAAATTTAATTTAATAGATATATTAATATAATTATATATATATATATATATATATATATATTCATAAAGTCATAGAGACCCCTATGCCCACTCATAAGAGTGCCTTTCAGATAAGTGGTGTAATCTTAGCACAATTGATTTTCATTCAATCAGTATGTTTATTCATCTATCTGATTTCCTTAGTATAAATAGTACATTTGCCTTCCAAGCAAAGAGTTTAATTAACCTTAAAGAAAATATAAAAAGGGGGGTACCGCCCGTAGGAATTTGACTCCTAAAGTAAAAATTAAACTTTTTCTTTTTAAAATACTAAGTTAAACAAACTCTGGGCCTTCAAAGCCTACAATGAAAAAATTTTTTCGTATTTTAGCCGGATGGCTGACAAAAGCAGTAAACTGTAGATTTATTTATAAGATCCTATCTTTTCGGTTAGCTTTATAAGTTAAAAAGACTATTAAATTGCAAATTTAAAAGTACAGCTTTGTTAAAGCTTAGTAAAATAAGCTAATTTTAAGCTATTGGGCTCATACCCCAAAAATGAGGAAACCTCTTTTACTAAAATTTGGTTCTAGTTTAAAGTTGATTATGTCTTTTAGAAATACATGATAGTTTTTCGCAGTTGCAAAAAATAAAGCTTTTACTTTTATTTTAATAATATTTTTACTAGCTTTATTTTTATTAAATATTTTTATGATAAATTACTTGCAACTTCAGTATTTAATATTAAACAATAAGGAAACTTAGATTTAGAAATAGAACAAAAGGCTAGCTAAATTTGTGCCAGCAGCTGCGGTTATACAAAAGGCCTTAGTCAACATAACCGGTAAAAGGTAGTTATCTTCTTATTTAATCAAATTAAAAAAAGAGAAAAAGTAAAATTTACTCATTTCAATAACCTAACATTGATTTTCAGACAGAGAAGCTACGAAATTTAAAACTAAAACTGGGATTAGATACCCCATTATTTTAAACCTAAATTCTTACACCAGAGTACTACGAGCAAAGCTTAAAACTCAAAGGACTTGGCGGTACTTTATATTTTCCTAGGGGAACCTGTCCTATAATCCGATAATCCGCGTTAAACCTAACTTTCTTTATCTTCTAGTTAGCTTGTATACTTCCGTCATAAGTTAGTTCTTAAAGAAATAAAAACTAACTACTCAATACTTCTATTTTGATGTCAGGTCAAAGTGCAGCTTATAAGAAAGAAGAGATGGGTTACAATTTTTATTTAAATCAGACAAAAGACTGAAAAACTTTTTAAAGGCGGACTTAGGAGTAATTTTAAATTATGAATATTAAACTGAACTTAACACTAAAGTATGCACATATTGCCCGTCACTCTCCTTATATAATAGGAGATAAGTCGTAACATAGTAGGAGTAGCGGAAGCTGCCCCTAAAAGTGAAGCAATTATTTTTTTGCATTTCATTTACACTGAAAAGAGAGTTTATTTTAAACCACTTTTAATTTTCAAAAACAGAAAAGTTAGCCCCAAATCAAATTGACAAAACAGCAAAATGAATAATAGTGAAAAACGGATTTAATTTAAAAAAGTCTTATGAGAGACATAGTAGCAAAATTTTTAATAGTACAGCTTAAAACCGGTACCTCTTGCATTATGGCTTAACAAGATTTTTAAGGAAATTCCGGTTTCTAGAAAGAAAAAGAGCTATATGTGAACAAAAACGTGTGACACAACTTGAATTGATTTACCTATAGAAGTGAAAAACTTGCCGATTTTTCTGATAGCTAGTTGAGAGAAAAAAGTGTATAAGCACTGGTCAAAATAAGATTTACCTCAAAACTTAAGAAAAATTTTATTTTGATCACAATTTTTCAAGGACAAGCTTGAAAAACAAAAGTATCTAAATTAACAAAAAACATATATAGGCTTAAAAGTTGCCATTATATTTATTGTTTTCTAACTTTTCTATAAATATTTTAAATCGATTCTTTAAAACATCTCTCTAAGTCATTAAACCATAAATTTGACAGAATTTATGTTAAGATGAGTATTTTACAAAATAAAGTTTAAGATTACATTAAACCTAAAACTCTATATCAAAAATAAATATAAATGTAAAAAAGGAACTCGGCAAATATATGTTTCGCCTGTTTATCAAAAACATCGCTCTTTGCTTCTAAAAATAAAGAGTCGTGCCTGCCCAGTGATAATTTTAAACGGCCGCAGTACCCTGACTGTGCTAAGGTAGCATAATCACTTGCT